GAATAATTGATGAGAATCCATACAACTAGACCTTCTTATATCCCTTCCTGGGACTCTAGTCGGTCGTCCTTATTTGGTCGTCGTTAGAGTCCCAGGAAGGTAATAAGTCCAACCTGTCTGGTGCGTCACAATATACAAGTGAGACCGACATTACGAGAAAAAGGATGTGCTAGCTTCTTGCCGCATCCATTCGGATGAAATAATTCCCTTCTTTCATTGAAGGAAACATTATCTCTTTTACCGAAATTCAATCTTCAAAGAAAAGGGATGGGTTCTTGGGGTTTTGCTCTCCCTTGAGATCATCTGCGAGCTCAAAAAGAATGTATTCTTAATATATGCAATATAGTAAGAGCCGGCTTTAGTATCCCTTACTTGTAGTATTGTCGTTGATTTCCAAAAACCTGATCACAGAAAGATCTACCAAACCAGACTGAAGGGAGCATAAAGTATAGAATAGATATTTAGTATGAGTCGAGGAATGAGATGTAAGAATATGCTTATCCAAAGAGTGGGTGCAGCTACGTTTTAAGATTCATCCTGAATAGATTGTTTTCCTTACGTAATTGATGGAAAGAATAAAAGCTATGAAACAAAGAGCGACAACTATATAAGTCAGTCAGGTAAGCATGATACTTCACTTTCTTTCACGGATTCTCTCATCAACCAAAAACACTCCCTGATCACTTCTCGATGACGGAGTACAACAAAACTTATGAAACAAAGACCGACATCAATACTAGAATTTATTCAATTTATTCTAGCTAGTCTTGTTATAAGGAAAGGAGGAAAGAGACAGAGTGAGTAAAAAAGATCCCAACCTGCTTAAGTTAAGAAATGAGTGGTTTTGTAGCAGTACTTGAGTAGAGGAATAGCTAGATTATAATTCGAATAAATACTACGATCTAACTTATATTTATATATGGAATTAGTCAAAGTTATCCGTTGCAATGTTCCGTTTGGGCTAGCTAGAATGTCCCTTTCGTCCGATCTTCAACAAAAGAAGGAGCAGAATGAGAATGCCATAGCTGCGGAAGAAGAAGGGCTTCGGGATCAGGAGAAGGCACTAAGGTAGCCTCATTTTTCAGAGGATAAGGGGGGTATACGGATTCTCATATATATATAGATTACTAGGAGTGCTTGCTAGTTAGATGTACTAGTATGACAACACCATTAGCTGCACTTCGGGCTTCTTCGGCATGCACATCAAAAAAGGAAGACCTGGATCTTGGGCTTTCAGACTAAACTGCAAGTGTTCTTCGCCTAGGAACTCAACTACTATTGCTTACTTCTTCCTCAGAGCCAGTCCGTAGACGCACTCAAGGTACCCATAACAACCTAGAACTAGAGCTGACCTAGCTTTCTTCTTTTATCAATTGCGTGTAAATGGTTCCTCGTCTGTACTTACCCGGCCCAAGCAGCTATCTAAAAAGGAATTACTCAGTTACGAGATAAGTTCCCCAAAAAGAATCTCCGGGCAGTTTTTCTATCTGACTGCAACAAGAAGTGCATCGAATAGATCGAAAAGAGAGATGTAAGGCGTCTGGAAAGTGCCCAAAGAAGGAAGTTAGATAGCATTTTTCCATTAGATTAGACCATGCCTTTGATATCCTTATTGTACAAGTTCTAGGCCTTCTACTCGTAGACAGCGAATGGTGTTTGCCTCGAGCTGACTTCCTACCTTGGGATATAGAGGCTTAACAAGGGTATTTTCCTATCAACAGCATAAATGGAGCCTTCCCTTCTAAACAAAAATGTCGAAAGAACTTTTTATGGATACCCATACTATGGATCCTCAGATACAAGAGATAAAAGCCATAGTCTGACAGGAGCGGGACTTGAACCTGCAGTCTTCAGGTCGTTGGGCTTAGGAAATGCTTTCTCTTTTACTTTCTAGTATAATTAAATATCCCTTTATACTATATGTTTATTAGTATTGTTCTATGTATGACTCCCCGAGCCTAGCCTGTTCGGGATGCCTTAGCTTGACTGAAGAGTCCTCCCTTGCCTGCTACTTACCACCTGATCTTCCTATTTTTGCTGCGGACTTTGACACGGCTCGTAGATCAATTAGGATCCCGATCTCTCGATGAAAAAAGCAAAGGAAAGGCTCAGAGAGTGGATCCGGGCCTCTTTCTTTACTAGATGCGTATGAATGCGAATGCGTATGAGTACCTTTCTTTTTCTTATGGACCGATTGCAGGCTCTTGTCCATAAGCAATTTAGAGAAAAACGCATAGATATAATAACTTAGATCAGCTAGTTAATTAAGAAGAGACCCATTAAGATCAAATCCTACGCCAAAGTAAACATAAATAAAAGGCACATGGGATTTTTAATTATCCTAGAACCATATTCCAGCTGCTTCCCTTAGTGAACTAAGAGCAACCCTATCAGCATCAATACCCGGACCAACGTAAGAAAAGCCTATCTTGGTCTAGAACAAACACGAAGGCGGGGAGCCCTTATTTAAAGCATCATTTGAGGCACCAACCAGTGGCTAGACTTACATGATCCTCGGATTGGAACTATACGCTGTATATAAACATTGGTTGCATTTCACTTCCCGAGATGAGAGTCGAATAGTAAATAGTAATGGAATCGTGAATTAGAACCTTGCTTTTGATACCTTTAAACCATTTTAATTAAGAGGCTGTGACTTTGCTTTTCACCGTACCTCGTGTCCAAAAGGGGAATACTGGATCCCCCAAGCCGGGCCACCCTTATCAGTTTAAAAGAGCTACTCTTCTTTAAGTTGTGAAAGAGTCTTCGACCAGGCCCTTCGGTGGAAACCTTGAGGGAAGAGTTGGGCTTCCCTTCCGGAAAGAAAACAAATAAACAGAAGCGATTGGAGAAGGGACAAAGGAGCTCTTCGAAAACATTACATTATAAGAATTGTCGTGGAGAAAGCTTACCAGTAGTTAGGTTTATCAACAGACCTCCTCTGCTCGATACTGTAGGAACAATAGCATGATCACTCACCATTTCTAAATACAGCGTGATGCAAATTATCTTCACTAACAAAACTAAGTGCATTTAGGGGCTGGGGGATATAAGAATGGGCTAGAGGTTCATCCTACTCTTTCTTATCCAACTTATTGCATATATAAGATTGATAGGTTTTAGCAGCAAGGCCGGAAGGAATAAAAGGAGGGCCCAACGGAAACCGGAAGGACGAGAAAGAAAAAATCAACGTTGGAAAAGATTCCTCTACGGTATCAAAATATTCTACGATTGTCCTTTAACCAGTAGAAGTCATACCAGGTTTTATAGCTCTTGAGATGTTAGAAACGTCTGCAAGCCTGGCCCTCGTTCTAACCCGACCGCTCCTATCAATGACTGTTGGACTAATTGCATAAGTAAAGAAGCATTACTTTCCTTTCAAGATCAAGAGTGAAAGAGTCCATTGGATTCAAAAGAATGGCATATCTAACCTTTGTTAACCGGACTCCTTAGTCCTTAGTTAGTTAGAGGTGCTAACAAAGTTCCCTTTCCTACTGGCTCGAGATGCCCTTTTCTAATTCACCAATAGCAAAGAGACCCAAAAGCCCTTAAACGAGGTAAATCTTACTCTGTTAGCTGGTCTAAGATCGAATAATAGGGTTAGGAGTGGGCAGGAAATGCTACTTTGATTCAGGAAAAATCCGCAGAAGGGAGGATAGCATTAGTTAATAGTAGTTTAATAATAGGTGTAGAGTTTGTTTTACTTATGTACCCACACAATAGCTTTGTCTTCCCGAATGTGAGTTTGCGTGCTTCTGTGAGTCTATTAATTGAATTCTACCATACTACCGGTATTGGTACAGATTCTAATTATGTATTCTTCATAACGAAGCACCAATGCTATGTACGAATCTAATGGCCTCTCTGTTGGGCCTCTCATTTCAATCATACACATTTTCTTGGATAGGCAGCTCCCTTTTCGGTATTTATTGACTCCGGGCTTAGGTATGATTTAGGATCTCGTTGCCTTTCTTATGGACTGAACTGACCTATCTATTAATTTAGTGGTGAAATGCAGCTAACTAAATCTACGACGGATCTTGGATGACTAGAACTGGGGTTAGATTAGAGAATAGACCAGACTCAGTACCTAGAACACCCTATAATCTAAGGAACCGAACCAGCTGTCGTCTTTATCTGCCTTCTTTCTTGTCCTAGCTTGTTCTCTGAAGTTGGCTTCTTGTTTTCTTTCCATATATGAATATGATTGTTCTGAAGTCTTTGTTACAGATTTTCTGACTTCTTCTTTTCTTTCTAGAAGTTGTTGTTTCTGTTGATATTCTTCTTTCTTCTGCTGTAGATTGGATTATAGGGACTGGTAGAAGCTAGGTGTGAAAGAGTGGTAATCTAGGTGCTGACTCTGGTACAACTAGTACGGTATATTTGCCTCTTTCTTCTAGGGTCTAAGGACTGTTGCTTATATCTCTGATATAAGGACTGGCTCCTTGTTCTTCTAGGCTTCTAGCTGCTTCCGGGTGTAACTGCTGCTAACCCGACCCGAAGTCGGGAACTGAAGCCTTGTCTTGAACTAGTCCAAAGGTTGCTTGTTGAGTCGAAGACACAAGAAGGGAGTGAAGCTCTTAGATTTAGGGCAAAGCCGGTCCAAAGCTGGCATAAACGACTGCTAGTGTCAACAAGATTCTAAAGGGAAATGAATCAAAAAAGCAACTTTTGGATATAGGAAAACGCACGTTTTCTCGACTTTTGTCCAGTTTTGGCAGTTTCTGGGCTTTTTGATGCCCGAAATTCGTGTCGTTTTTCAAGAATTACATGCCGCTACGAGGGAAAACAGACCGAACAGGCAACTTTTTGACCCTTATGAGATGCAAGAAATCAGCAAAAAAGGACAAAATCAAACCCCAAAAGTGACCTTTTTGATCGATCAAAAAGGTCACTTTTGGGCCCTAGCGAAACGCAAAGTTTTCAAATAATGAGGCCCGACCCTTAAGGAAAATGGGTTAATGAATTTTTGGGCCATATGAAATGCAACATGTTTTCGATTGTCATAACATGAGGCATGAGAGTTCCTACTGCTTCTAGTTACAGTTACAATTCTTAGAGTCATAGTCTTTCAGTTCTTTCTGTTCTAGATTCTCTGTCTCAAGGTCTACTAGTCTCTTCTAATCTAAGGTCCTAAGTCTTCTAGGCACTTGTTCTGGTGTCTAGGTGTCCAGGTTTCCTCGTGCCTTGCTGTCTAGGTCCGGACTAGCTCAGGTATTAGATACTGGACTAGCTCAGTAGTAAAAGAACACAACACTCAGGTCTTCGCGCCTTCACACCTTCGAGGTCTAAGTGTCTAGGGCAAGGGCTGGATATAAGGCTAGGTCTAGGGCTAGGCTTCTAGGTTCCCTGGGCTTAGTGTCGTCTAGGTGACAAGGCTTAGGCAAGTTCTCCTGGTCTCTAGGTTTGTTGTGCATGAGAAGCCTGCTATGCTATGTGATCTGCCTTTCCTCCGTCGTCAACCCTAGGGAAAGATAGCTTCTTAGTGCGGAAGTCCGTTCAAGAGCTTACGGAGGATACTCGTTTAGTCTTTTTCGGTTCGGAAAGTGTTAAGCATCAGGTTCTTCTCCTCCTTAAAGAAAAATGACTTTGTACACAAATACAATGGAAAATCACTATTGATACAAATACAAAAGATAAATAAGATAAAGAAATATTGAGACAAAAGATAAATAGAAGAAAAGATAATAAGAGATACGCCCTCCTCCTACATATTTTATGCCCTCTCCTACAAAGAAACTCGTAATACCAACGCCATTCGTAATTCCATCAATTACTCGTCTATCAAAAAAATGAGTTAATTCAGCTAATCCTCTTAGACCCTTAGTAAAAGATGTTGCATAAAAAGCATCTATGTAACCACGATTATATGACCAACTATATATTATATTTATTAGTTTGTCTCCCCAAAAGCGCGTCTGACCCTTTTTTAAAAATGCATTTTTAAAATTAAAATTTTGTAAAGATGAATAAAGGGGCTTATATAAAAGAGATGCTATAAGTATTCCAAAACATGCTAGACTGACTGAAAAAATAGCATTTGAAAAAAATTCATACCAATCCACCGAATCAGTCAAATTTTTATGTAAAAGATTTATAGACGGAGTTAACCATTTTGATAATATATCCAAACCCATTCCTTCTTGATTCAAAGGAAGTGCCAGGGATCCCACGAACAAGGTAAATAGAACCAATACAAGCAAAGAGAATAACATAGTATTATCTGATTCATGGGGATATAAAAAACTTTTTTTTTTACAAGTTTTTAAATGAATAATTAAGGGTTGGTTGATGGTTTTTACCATATTAGAAATTTGGTTTTGGTATGCCGTCTTAGAAAAAAAAGAAGCCTTCTCATTATTATTCATTATTAATAAAGTTAATAAACTTATATATATATATTTTTTTTTTAAGCCTTCTTTTCCCCATAGAGATACTGAATAAAACGGACTCATTCCCATTTGTTTTCCACTGTAATTTTGAAAATTAGTATTTAAATGCCCTTCAAAAGTAAGTAAATAAATTCGAAACATATAAAATGCAGTTAACCCGGCTGTGGAACAAGCTATTATTCCGAAAAGTGGTGAATACAACCAAGTATCATTAAGAATTTCATCTTTGGACCAAAAACAAGCAAGTGGGGGAATACCACAAAGAGAAAGTGTACCTAATAAAAAAGCTGTTTTTGTAATTGGGACATGTTTTGTTAAACCGCCCATAAGAACCATATTCTGACTTTTATCTGGAGAATATCCAACAATAGCTTCCATTGAATGAATAATTGATCCAGATCCTAAAAACAATAATGCTTTAGAGTAAGCATGAGTAATCAAATGAAATAAAGCAGCTCGATATGACCCCATACCTAAAGCTAACATCATATAACCCAATTGAGACATTGTAGAATAGGCTAAACTTCTCTTAATATCTTTTTGAGCAAGAGCCAAAGTAGCTCCTAATAGTACTGTTATTATACTTATTAAAGATATAAAATTCATTATGTAGGGTATTCCTATGAAAAGAGGAAGAAGACGAGCGACAAGAAAAATGCCCGCTGCTACCATCGTAGCAGCATGAATCAGAGCCGAAATAGGGGTAGGCCCTTCCATGGCATCAGGTAACCATACATGAAGGGGGAATTGTGCCGATTTAGCAATTGCACCGGAAAATACTAGAAAAACGCATAAATTATAAACTAAAAAAGTAAACGCATTATCATTATTATAACTTAAGTTATTGAATATTTCGAACAAATCCTGAAATTCAAAACTACCTGTTATCCAATAAAGACCTAAGATTCCTAAAAATAAACCAAAATCTCCTATACGATTAGTTACAAAAGCTTTTTGACAAGCATTTGCAGCAATAGGTCGTGTGAACCAAAAACCTATTAATAGATATGAGCACATTCCAACTAATTCCCAAAAAATATAAATTTGTATCAAATTTGAACTCGTAACTAATCCCAGCATGGAAGTATTGAAAAAACTCATATAAGCAAAAAATCTTAAATATCCTTGATCATGAGACATATAATTATCACTATAAATCAAAACCAGAATTCCAACAGTAGTAATTAATATTAACATAATAGAAGTAAGTGGGTCGATCAAGTGGCCGAACTCTAAAGAAAAATCATTATTAATAGTCCAAGACCATACATATTGATATATGAAATTGCTATTTATTTGCTGAATAGCCAGATCTGCAGAACAAATCATAACTATACTTAATAATAAAACACTAGGAAAAGCCCACACGCGACGAAGATTTTTTGTTGCCGTCGGAAAAAAGAGAAGCCCGACTCCGATTAAGACAGGAACTGTAAGTGGAACGAAAGGTATGATCCATGCATATGGATATGTATGTTCCATAAGAAAAACCTTTTTCATTTTAAATTAATTCTTTCCGATTCACCGGATCTTCTCTCTTTCGCAAAAAAAAAAAGGAAAAATATATATATATAGATTAGAGATGCAAGACCAAAATTTAATCTTCTTAAGTAGTCTTATTCTTTACCAAATCGTTCAAATCAAGAAGTTACAATTGATTAAATGATATCACCCTTACTAGTGCAAAGTGAATAGTTATTTATTATTTTTTAAGTAATATGGTTCTATATTTAAAGCTATTTCGGGAGATCCAGAAAAAAAAGCTTTTTTAACTTTAACCAATTTTATTTCTATAGTACGTTGGATACTATAGCTATAGAGCTTTTACTATGAGGATATAAAGAAATCCATTAGTATAGTATGAATTCGTTTTTTTTGTCCGGAAAGTTATAATTTATTAATTATATGTAATATAAATGTAAAAAAAAATTAATGACATATAATCTTTTTTCGCCTTTTTTATAGCAAAGTAGTATTATCTAAATAAAGAACTAGATGGATAATCAATAGTAAATAAAGATTCGTTTTTATTGAATATTAAATATTCTATTAATACTAGATAGATGACTAGATAGATGTCTTTCACATCCAACTATAACAATGAGTAATCTCTTGATTTTTGAATGGCAGTTCCAAAAAAACGTACTTCTATGTCAAAAAAGCGGATTCGTAAAAATTCTTGGAAAAAGAAGGGATATTGGGCAGCGTTAAAAGCTTTTTCATTATCGAAATCTCTTTCGACCGGGAATTCAAAAAGTTTTTTTGTGCCGACAAATAAATAATCAAACATTGGAATAATCGGAATAAGAACTGAATGACTTTTTTGTTCTATCCCTAGATCCTAGATAGTTCTAGGGATAGAACAAAAAAGTCTTATTCCCACAGAGGATAAACTATGCGTAAGCTTATTATTTTATTAAGTTAAATATAACTGACATTCTAAAATCAGATAAATATACTCGATTAGTGAACACATATTTAAATGACGTTGTATTCCTAAATTTTAATCGTTCCTAAATATGAATTGACTACTTCAATCTCGACGATTGAGTATGAATAGGTTATTATAATTTTGAGCAAGCCGCTATGGTGAAATCGGTAGACACGCTGCTCTTAGGAAGCAGTGCTAGAGCATCTCGGTTCGAGTCCGAGTGGCGGCATGGGATCTATCTTCTAAAATAAAAGCGATAGACTAAGTCCTATTAAGTAATTCCAGAAATTAAACTCCCTGCATTCCGTAATTATAATTAAGGTACTCCCTCCTTAAAAAAATATATATAATATGATTTTTTCGACTTTCGAACATATATTAACTCATATATCCTTTTCTATTATTTCAATTTTAATTACACTATATTTTATAACCTTATTAGTGGATGAAATCGGAGGACTAGATGATTCATCCGAAAAGGGCATGATAGCGAGCTTTTTCTGTATAACCGGATTATTAATCACGCGGTGGATTTATTCGCGACATTTTCCATTAAGTGATTTATATGAATCATTAATTTTTCTTTCGTGGAGTTTATCCAGTATTAATATGCTTCCGTATTTTCAAAAACATAAAAATAATTTAAGCGCAATAACCGCGCCAAGTGCTATTTTTACCCAAGGCTTTGCTACTTCGGGTCTTTTAACTGAAATGCATCAATCCGCAATATTAGTACCTGCTTTACAATCCCAATGGTTGATGATGCATGTAAGCATGATGGTATTGGGCTATGCAGCTCTTTTATGTGGATCATTATTATCAATAGCTCTTTTAGTCATTACATTTCGAAAAGACATAAGTATTCTTCATAAAAGCAACCATTTATTAAAATTAAATGAGTTAGTTTACTTTAATGAGACCAAATACACAAATAAAATAAACAATATTGTAAAAAATACTTCATTTCTTTCTCATAGGAATTATTACAAGTATCGATTGATTCAACAATTGGATGATTGGGGTTATCGTGTTATTAGTCTAGGTTTTATCTTTTTAACCATAGGTATTCTTTCGGGAGCAGTATGGGCTAATGAGGCATGGGGATCATATTGGAATTGGGACCCAAAAGAAACTTGGGCATTTATTACTTGGACCATATTTGCGATTTATTTACATA